ATCGCTTCTGCTCCAAGAACAGAGGACTGTGTCGGTTGTAAGAGATGTGAATCCGCCTGTCCAACGGATTTCTTGAGTGTTCGCGTTTATTTATGGCATGAAACAACTCGAAGTATGGGTCTAGCTTATTAATACGTTCCAGAAAACCCTACTCGAATACATTTGATTTTTTTACCTTTACCGACAAAAACCCGCGCTCAAAATATATTTATTTCGAGCACGGGTTTTTCTGGTCCAAGTTTATTTTGTTTTTACTATGAATAATTTTCCTTGGTTAACACTAGTTGTAGTTTTGCCAATAACCGCGGGTTCCTTAATTTTCTTTCTTCCTCATAGAGGAAATAAGGTAATAAGATGGTATACTATATCTATATGCATAACGGAACTCCTTCTAACAACCTATGCATTCGGTTATCATTTCCAATTGGATGATCCGTTAATGCAACTAACGGAGAATTATCAATGGATCCAGTTTTTTGATTTTTACTGGAGATTGGGAATAGATGGAATTTCTATAGGACCCATTTTACTGACAGGATTTATCACAACTTTAGCTACTTTAGCGGCTTGGCCCGTTACTCGAGATTCCCGACTATTCCATTTCCTAATGTTAGCAATGTATAGCGGTCAAATAGGACCATTTTCTTCTCAAGACCTTTTACTTTTTTTCATCATGTGGGAGTTAGAATTAATTCCCGTTTATCTACTTCTATCCATGTGGGGGGGAAAGAAACGTTTGTATTCAGCTACAAAATTTATTTTGTACACTGCCGGAGGTTCTGTTTTTTTATTAATAGGAGTTCTGGGTATTGGTTTATATGGCTCCAATGAACCGACATTAAATTTTGAAACATCAGCTAATCAATCGTATCCTGTAGCCCTGGAAATAATATTCTATATTGGATTTCTTATTGCTTTTGCTGTCAAATCACCGATCATACCCCTACACACATGGTTACCAGACACCCATGGAGAGGCACATTATAGTACTTGTATGCTTTTAGCCGGAATCTTATTAAAAATGGGAGCGTATGGGTTGGTTCGGATCAATATGGAATTATTACCCCATGCCCATTCTATATTTTCTCCCTGGTTGATGATAGTAGGCACAATTCAAATTATCTATGCAGCTTTAACATCTCCTGGTCAGCGTAATTTAAAAAAAAGAATAGCCTATTCCTCTGTATCTCATATGGGTTTCATAATTATAGGAATTGGTTCTATAAGCGATACAGGGCTCAATGGGGCCATTTTACAAATAATTTCTCACGGATTTATTGGCGCTGCGCTTTTTTTCTTGGCCGGAACGAGTTATGATCGAATACGACTTATTTATCTCGACGAAATGGGCGGAATGGCTATCGCAATTCCAAAAATATTCACAACTTTCAGTATCTTATCAATGGCTTCGCTTGCATTACCGGGCATGAGCGGTTTTGTTGCCGAATTGATAGTTTTTTTTGGAATACTTACTAGCCAAAAATATCTTTTAATGACAAAAGTATTAATTACTTTTGTAATGGCAATTGGAATGATATTAACTCCTATTTATTCATTATCTATGTTACGCCAGATGTTCTATGGATACAAGCTTTTTAATGCCCCAAACTCTTATTTTTTTGATTCTGGACCGCGAGAGTTATTTATTTCTATTTCTATCCTTTTCCCTGTAATAGGTATTGGTATTTATCCCGATTTCGTTTTCTCATTATCAGTTGACAAGGTCGAAGCTATTATATCAAATTTTTTTTATAGATAGTTTTTGTCAATAAACCAAAATAAAAAACCTGATGGTTTTTAAAATCGTTCATTGTACAAAAAAAGTCTTTTTCTGTTTTTAAGTTAAATAAAAAAATTGGAATTCTATAAATTCTATATATAACCAGATCTTTTTGACATTTTCGAGAACCATTTGAATCAAGTAATGGAAATGGAATGATTCAAATGGTTCTTGATGGTTTACATGAGGGTTTCATATATATACGTATGCTGCCCTAGGCTTCTAGTTGTCAAGTACCTTATTCAATTAGATGGTAATGTAAATGAACCATAACTATGTAACCCTATTCCTAATAGATTAACCCCAAAATAGCATATCCAAATTATAAGAAAGCCCATTGAGGCCACAATTGCAGAATTTACGCTTTCATAATTTTTATTTGTTCGAATATGTAAATAAATCGCAAATATGGTCCAAGTAATAAATGCCCAAGTCTCTTTTGGATCCCAATTCCAATAGGATCCCCATGCTTCATTAGCCCATACTGCTCCCGAAAGAATACCTATGGTTAAAAGGATAAACCCTAAACTAATAATACGATAACTCCATCGATCCAATTGTTGAATTAATTGATATCTGTAATAATTCTGAGAAGAAATCAAAGAAGTGTTTTGTAACACATTGTTTCTTTCATTCACGTATTGAATCTCACCAAAGGAAAACGACTCCGTTAATAAATTATTGCTTTTACTAAAAATCCTTATGAATTTTCGAAATGTAATGACTAGAAGAGCTAGTGATAATAATGATCCACACAAAAGAGCTGCATAGCCCAATACCATCATACTTACGTGCATCATTAACCAATGGGATTGGAGAGCAGGTACTAATATTGCGGATTGATGCATTTCGGTTAAAAGACCTGAAGTAGCGAAACCCTGGGTAAAAATAACACTTGGCGCCGTTATTGCGCTTAAATGGTTTTTTTGTTTTTTAAAATACGGAATCATATGAATAATGGAAAAACCCCACGAAAGAAAAATTAATGATTCATATAAATCGCTTAATGGTAAATGCCCAAAATAAATCCAACGAGTAACTAATAATCCTGTTATGCAGAAAAAAGTAGCTATCATCCCCTTTTCTGATGAATCATATAGTCCTACGATTTCATCGACAAATAAAGTTATCAAATGAATTGTAATTACAATTGAAATGATCGAAAAGGATATATGAGTTAATATACGCTCTAAAGTTGAAAATATCATAAAATTTATTAAAAAGGGGGCCTCAATTATAGGAATTGAAATAGGGAATTGAATTCATTATAGGGCTTACTCTTTTAGAAAAAGACATGCCGCTACTCGGACTCGAACCGAGATGCTCTAGCACTGCTTCCTAAGAGCAGCGTGTCTACCGATTTCACCATAGCGGCTTATTCGAAATCATAATAACCTATTTTTATTCAATCGTCGAGATTGAGGGGGTTAATTCAATATTTTTTAGGAAACATTCAAATTGATGACTAAAAATTTGTTTCAAAATTAGGCGGCATTTAATCTAAACGTTTTCGTTATTTAATCTAAACGTTTTCGTTAATAATATTAATTATTCTTATAATAGTTTTGTTTTTTATTTATTTTAGGGTATCCGTTTTTTAACTTAACTAACAACGGGGTTTTTCGTTTCATAGTTTATTACTTTATGGTCTCCTGAAAATAAAACGGAACTTTTTGAACTAGATAATTTTGACTTCAATCCACGGATAGAACTAAAAAGTAAATTGATTATCGAGTCAAGTCGATGGGGAAGGTGATAATCCCCATCTTGAAAATGATAAAACATACCAAAACAAAAGGTGAAACCTTGTGCTTGCGTTTATTCTTTTTTCAAACAAAAGAATACCATTCACTTTTTGAATTCAGTAGACAACCGAATTCTTATTTCTACTAAAAAATAACAAAACAAAATGAATTCCATTTTATATTGTTATTGATCAGGTTAAAACATTAGAGAATGGAAATAATTTTTTTTTTATTAAATAAAAATGAAATAGTAATTTAGATTATTATCTATTATTATTAGATTAATATTATTTAGAATCTTGATAACTTCTAAACTTTAGAAAAAAAAACTTATAAATAAATTATAACAAAAATGAGACTCTTTTTTGAATTAGACCGATTCACATTATTTAGTCTATTGTTTGATTATTTATTTGTCACACAAAAAAAACTTTTTGAGCTACCGGTAGAAAGAGATTTCGCTAACGAAAAAGCTTTCAATGCTGCCCAATACCCTTTCCTTTTCCAAATATTTTTACGAATACGTTTTTTTGAACTAGAGGTGCGCTTTTTTGGCACTGCCATTTTTAAATTATAATCGGTTCATCGGTTGGATGTGAAAGACATCTATTGTTCAAAATCAATTGTTCTTTACTATATCTCTAGCTAGCTATTCTCTAAATTACATTCCCCTCATCATAAAAGGTGGATGGAAAAATTGTCTAAAATATTACTAAGAACAATAAGATCTACTATGCCAAATAGAATAGATTGAAGTTGATAAAATAAAAAATACAAACAAAAGGGGTTGGGTCTTTGCTTTCTAGTTTTGTCATGTTCCATTCTTACATGTAATAAAATACATCGAAAGATTTAAAAACTCAATCCCTCTCCTGCTTAATAAAAAAAAAATGTAATAAATTTTCTTTTTCTATTATATTAATTAAATTGGTCAAGTTCGAAGAAAGGAATTTTCATTTTCAAACTCGAATGAGCCTAAGCCTAGTAGTTAATTGATTAAAATATACAAAATACTTTCTAAAAGCCATTTTTTTGCCCCTCCTTTTTATTTTACATAAAAAAAGTGTGGGATACCAAAGCATTTCCTACAAATAGCTTTTATTGTAATGGAAGACAATCAATTAGTTCTAAAAAAATTTCTTAATGATTGGGAATAGCCGAACCAAACTGCAATAAATTGGTTTTGTTTTATGGGAAATAGGTTTTATGAGTCAAGTTATGGGCCCTATGATTCATATTAAATACTTTTTTGCTGTCATTATTTATCCTTGCTCTATAGATATAAATAAATTATTGTAATACGTAATAATTAGACCGAAATTGCAATTTTTCGTTTTTATCTTCTTTATCTTCATAAAATTGGACTTAATAATTTTAATTTCATATTAACAATTCAATATTAATAATAAATTTAATAATAAACTAATAATAAACAAAGTACATATTTATTTTTCACTCGTAAATTGTTCATATCATTTGACTAACCCTAACTCTTCATCTTCATTTGAAATATTTGAAGTAGTTTGGAAAGATTCCGAATAATTAAACCTGGGAAATTCTATTTAAGTTTTATTTTATATATCTTCATTTTTTTTTATTAATCGATCGCTTTCAAAAGAAAAGAAATAAGAACTGGTGAATCAGAAACAATTAATTAAGATAATTTTTTTATTTATTTTTATATGGAATATACATATCAATATTCATGGATCATACCGTTCATTCCACTTCCAGTTCCTATGTTAATAGGAGCTGGACTTCTACTTTTTCCAACGGCAACTAAAAATCTTCGCCGTATGTGGGCTTTTCCGAGTGTTTTATTATTAAGTATAGTTATGATTTTTTCAGCCCATTTCTTTATTCAGCAACTAAATAACAATTCTGTTTATCAATATGTATGGTCTTGGACCATCAATAATGATTTTTCTTTAGAGTTTGGCTGCTTGGTTGATCCACTTACTTCTATTATGTCAATATTAATCACTAGTGTTGGGATTATGGTTCTTATTTATAGTGACAATTATATGTCTCATGATCGGGGATATGTGAGATTTTTTGCTTATATGAGTTTTTCCAATACTTCAATGTTGGGATTAGTTACTAGTTCTAATTTAATACAAATTTATATTTTTTGGGAATTAGTTGGAATGTGTTCTTATCTATTAATAGGTTTTTGGTTCACCCGACCTAGTGCGGCGAATGCTTGTCAAAAAGCGTTTGTAACTAATCGTGTCGGGGATTTTGGGTTATTATTAGGAATTTTAGGTTTTTATTGGATAACGGGTAGTTTTGAATTTCGGGATTTGTTTGAAATATTCAATAACTTGGTTTATAATAATGAAGTTAATCCTTTATTTGTTACTTTATGTGCCTTCCTATTATTTGCCGGCGCAGTTGCGAAATCTGCTCAATTTCCCCTTCATGTCTGGTTACCCGATGCCATGGAAGGGCCTACCCCTATTTCGGCTCTTATACATGCTGCTACGATGGTAGCAGCAGGAATTTTTCTTGTAGCTCGGCTTCTTCCTCTTTTCATAGCTATACCTTACATATTAAATCTAATATCTTTGATCGGTATAATAACATTGTTTTTAGGAGCTACTTTAGCTCTTGCTCAAAAAGATATTAAGAGAGGTTTAGCTTATTCTACAATGTCTCAATTGGGTTATATGATGTTAGCTTTAGGTATGGGTTCTTATCAAGCTGCTTTATTTCATTTGATTACTCATGCTTATTCGAAAGCATTGTTGTTTTTAGGATCTGGATCTATTATTCATTCGATGGAAGCTATTGTTGGGTATTCTCCAGATAAAAGTCAGAATATGGTTCTTATGGGCGGTTTAAGAAAACATGTACCAATTACAAAAACTTCTTTTTTATTAGGTACACTTTCTCTTTGTGGTATTCCACCTCTTGCTTGTTTTTGGTCCAAAGATGAAATTCTTAGTGATAGTTGGTTGTATTCACCGATTTTTGCAATAATAGCTTATTCTACGGCAGGATTAACCGCCTTTTATATGTTTCGGATCTATTTACTTACTTTTGAAGGACATTTAAACGTTTATTTTCAAAATTACAGTGGCAAAAAAAGCAGCTCATTCTATTCAATGTCTCTGTGGGGTAAAGAAGGACCTAAAATTATGAAAACAAACTTTCGTTTATTCGATTTATTAATGATCAAAAACAACGAAAAGGCTCCTTTTTTAAACACATATCGAATTGATAGTAATGAAAATGTAAGAAGCATGGTGCAGCCTTTTATTAGTATTACTCATTTTGGCACTAAAAAAACTTTCTCATATCCCCATGAGTCGGACAATACTATGCTATTTCCCATGCTTGTATTGGTTTTATTTACGTTATTCGTTGGGGCCATTGGAATTCCTTTCTTCAATTATGAAGGAATGGATTTAGATATATTATCCAAATTGTTAACTCCGTCCATAAACCTTTTACATCAAAACCGAACCCACTCTGTCGATTGGTATGAATTTCTCACAAACGCAGTTTTTTCAGTCAGTATAGCTTATTGCGGAATACTTATAGCGTCCTTTTTATATAAGCCTGTTTATTCATCTTTACAAAATTTGAATTTATTTAATTCATTTGTTAAAAGGGTTCCTAATAAAATGCAAGTTTTGGGGGTTAAAATAATAAATGTGATATATGATTGGTCGTATAATCGCGGTTACATAGATGTTTTTTATACAATATCCTTAACTAAGGGTATAAGAAGATTAGCTGAACTAACTCATTTTTTTGATAGACGAGTAATCGATGGAATTACGAACGGAGTAGGTATTGCGAGTTTTTTCGTAGGAGAGGGTATCAAATATGTAGGGGGTGGTCGAATTTCTTCTTATCTTTTAGTGTATGTATCTTATGTTTTAATTTTTTTAGTGATTTTTTATTATTTTTTTTAATTAAATTATTAATTAAATTTAAATTATTATATTAATTATTATATTATTACAA